CTGTTTACTGAATCACATGAAATTTTATCCAACTCCATATATATATATATGGAATGTGTGAAATACATATATATATGGAATGTGTGAAATACGTATGAACGGGGACTAGATTCAATTGGAATTTTTTATAAGAAAGAGATACAAATGGAAGAGAATTGATAAATACCACTGGGATTTATGGAGTTTTGTAAAGAGTATCAAAAATAAAGTAATTTCATTTTCACCATTATTATGATATTACATATTCCAATCCGATTCCATACCATAAAATAAATGTATTCATGATTTGATCGGTTCAAACGGATAAAGATATAATAAATAGAAAGCTGATTTTTCTAACACTTTACTTTTTCGTGTATTTGTATTTCATTGTTCAAAAAAGATTTGCAGAAAAGAGAGTGATTTTTACCTATTTTGAATAGAATATTTAGAATATCGTTGAATTGAAGTGGGTAAGAAAGCTTGTTTTTTTTTATTTATTAATTTTTTTATTAAAAAAAAATATTAAAAAAAATGCGCAGATATAAGATATATACGTCTCTTTTTCTTCTTTTATTGCGGTACAGTTCTATTCGGGACAGCACATACTGTGCTCTATCACAAATTCCATTTTCTCTTCAATCTATTCAATGAACTATTCAATGAAAAATTGAAATACAAAAATTTCTTGAGAATGACTCCCTATAAGCATCCTAGACAGATAAAATACCGCATTATAGAGCTATAGCTCTATAACAACGTAACGTATGCTCTGGGGTTTACATATACTCATCATTGCTGTTATAATTGAAATTGAGGAGGATTTCTTTTTAATTGAAAAAAAAAATCAATATAGATTAGTTAGAAATCCATTTCTAATGATTTTCTTCTATTCTATCATTAGAAAAAAAAGCAAATTTTAGATTCAAATTCAAAAATGGTCATGAATTTACAGTCAATAGTTAATGGTTCTGATTTGTACTGGATTCTGGCTTCTGTCTTTATGTGACTGAAAATCTATATTTGCTTTTTTTTTTTCAACTCCGAAAAAAAGCGAGAAAATTGGAATCTAGTTTATATGGTTTTGGCGGCATGGCCGAGCGGTAAGGCGGGGGACTGCAAATCCTTTTTCCCCAGTTCAAATCCGGGTGTCGCCTCAACAAAAGACTCCAAATCCCCTACTCTGTTTTACTGATATAACTCACAAAAACAAACAAACGTAGGAAAAAGACTCTTGATACTTTCTTTTCGTGATTCTAAAGCTCTGGAGGTTCTGTTCTCTAAAGTAAAGTGTTGTAAATTTTTGCGTATAAGATTCAAGGAAAACTTAAAGGAGTGGAAGGAAATCGTTAAATCTTGACTTTCCACTACTAATGTAGTTCCACTAAATTAGATTGGATCACCAGAGAGGGAAACTAATTAATAGTTTTGGAAAGGACGTAAGATACTTTGTATACAGACTGATGAGCGTCTCGGAATGTTCAGACATTCAATCAATATTAGATTAGATGGATAATTTCTCTTTTTTTCTTTTTCATTTTACTTACAAAAATGAAGGACAATAAAAGAAAGAATAAGTCTTAGTCTTTCTATATGTGAGTAAGATTCCTTGGATACTTCTAAAAGTGTCCCTACACTCGTAGTTTGCTTGTGTTTACATCTTTGCCGATTCTACTGGAAATTCTATAAGAACTTATTCTAAGATAAGTGGATTTTTTGGAGTGGTTCATCAATGGTGTTGAGACCAAATCCCTCCCCTTTTTTGACGCCAGTGATTTCACTATTATTAGTGAACAGTAATGGAATAGTTTTTTCATATTCATAGAAATAGGGGACAGAATTCACATGGATATAGTAAGTCTCGCATGGGCTGCTTTAATGGTAGTTTTTACATTTTCCCTTTCCCTCGTAGTATGGGGAAGAAGTGGACTCTAGAGGTACTACTAAATTGAGTTAAGAATCAATCTCTATCAATTGTTTTGCTTTTCTAGATCGTTCGGCAAATTTTTTTTAAGTTTTTAATTAAAAAATTTCTAAATTCTAGACTATTGACTAGACTATTGAATTATAATAGAAGAATGTATTCTATTTGTTTTATTTTAGAAATTGGATTTCTGTTTTGTTTTATTGACTCATTTTAGATTTTTATATCAGGGTTTCAAAGGTTAACCATTGGTGGGGTACCCCTTTTCGAAATCCGAAGAAGTTACCATCGAATTCCTCGGATTTGGATTATCTGTATCAAATGGATCAAGCAAACAAATGAAATTGAGAAAGTATGTACATTACATATCATATTTCATTAATTATATTTTTAAATTCTATTTTTAATTCATATTGGTATTTATGAAGAATAAAGATAGATATAGGTAGATTCCTTTATATTAAGATATTTTACTTGTATCTTTATACATTAAGACTTTATACATTACAATAACCATAATGGGTAGTATGGTAGAAAGAAATAGATTAATCTATTTCTTTCTACCATACTACCGGGCCCTTTAGTTTAGGATACTACTGAGTCTAATCCATTCCTTTCATTTAAGACGAGAAATTGAAATCCTTTTTGTCATTGATAGTCAAATTTTATTCAAATTAATCATTTTGACTAACCGTTTTTACGTAAATTATAAGCAAAAAAGCAGTAGGAACGAGAATGAAGAGTGCAGTAGCAATAAATGCAAGAATATTGACTTCCATAATTTCATCTTTTTTTTTTTTGGAATACCTCGGGATTTAATCCCATAGAGATGAGAAATTTTTCGCTTGTAAATTCAATCGGATGAATTAGATTTCGATGATATCGAATAAAATTAATATCATGAATAACAATATCTCAGCTATCAAATCGATTCATCGTCGAGAATTGAATAGTATAACATAGGAAGATCTTTTATCCACACCGAATACATAATTTGATTCCTGATCCAATCAAAAAATATGGATTTCTCATTCTTTTTCCACGCTTTCTTTTCTATAACCTATCACTTTCTTTCCTTGTACAATCATCTGATGAAGTATCATAAGAAAAACGCCTTTTCTACTTCCATTGTTTACAAAAAGAGTTTCTAAATAACCTCAAATTAAAGAATAGAAATGAAATAGAGAAAAAAAAGTATATATTAATTAGGTGTTCTTGGGAAACGTATTATACGCTATCCTATTCCATTTTCATACACGAATGAGGATCAATCGAAAAAACCAGAAACCCCGTACAGTATCTCTTTCTTGGAGTCTTGAATATGATGAATGCTCTCAATAATCAATAATTGTACCAATTCACATATGTCTCTCTACCATCAATCGGTGCTAGTTAAAATAATGGAAATACCTACTTTTGCTTGATGAAAAAAGAAAAAAAAAAAGACTTGTTATTGAAAATGAAATTTCGCCATTTTTATCCCCTTGCCCAGAAACAAAAACAGGAGTTGATGTCTTTTTTTTATTGAATCCGACGGGACTGACGGGGCTCGAACCCGCAGCTTCCGCCTTGACAGGGCGGTGCTCTGACCAATTGAACTACAATCCCATGGAAATCAAGTGGATAACATCCATATGTTTTCTTATGATTTCATTTTAATCATTTAAATTTTAGATTCAAATCAGTGTGTTGTAACAAAGAGAATCACAAGTGATAGATTGATATCTACATGGATATCACTTTAGTAAGAGTAAGACGAATTACTGGTAATCGTTTTGTTATTAGCAAATTGATTGATAATCGATTTTTCAATAAAAAAAATATTATTTTCTTTACCTTATTTTCTTTACTCTGTTCATTAAAGTTTATATTTTAAAGGATATTAAAGGATAAAGGATCCCGATATGAATCTGGATTCTTAGCAAGATCCTCCTTTATGGAAACAAAAAAGTAACTAGACACAAGAAATAAAGAAAAAATCAAAGTCGAAATATATCAGCAAATTTGGTTTTTTATTCTTACCCTTCTCTCGCATTTAGGCAAAACAAAAAGGGTTATATCACTTCATGGTAGACAGCGAATTATTGGGCCGAGCTGGATTTGAACCAGCGTAGACATATTGCCAACGAATTTACAGTCCGTCCCCATTAACCACTCGGGCATCGACCCAGGAAGAATCAACTCTAACTTTATGAATAATCTATGATCAACTTCCTTTCGTAGTACCCTACCCCCAGGGGAAGTCGAATCCCCGCTGCCTCCTTGAAAGAGAGATGTCCTGAACCACTAGACGATGGGGGCATACTTGCTCGACCGTCATCATACTATGATCATAGTATGATCAGTTTTTGAAAATTGTCAATATAATGAAATGGTATGACTAGAGCTTCGAAGGCTTTTTCTATCTTTTAAGATTCCATATAATTTTTTGATTTGACATTTCTATTCATATTAGAATCACAATTCTATAAAAAAATAAAAAAATCGATATTTTATTTAATTTAAATTAAAATAAGAATAAAAAAAAATCGAATAATAGTCTAGTCTAGTACAGAATCTTTTCAAGAAGTGATTGGTCTGAAAAAAAAAATAGAGGGTTAAGTTTCATTTTTTTTTTTTTCACTTTCCTTCATTGATTGCCTCATTGTTAAAAGAAATAGAAATAGGTCTATCTCTATCTAACACTAAGCCAAGAAATTCAAACGGAATCCATCTTCAAATCAGGGAAGAAAGATGGATTGATAAGTTATCGAAAATTTTCTTTTTTTTCTAAAATTTTTGTTCAGGGGACAGTCCGCATCTCTTGGTCACATGTCAAGAGAAAATATCTTGGATCTATTCAAATTGTTGAGTACATGTATGTATAAATAAAATGAATTTCATTCTATTCCGATGGGGCAATTTAAAGTAAAATAATTCATTGCATTGATATTTATCAAATCCAATATTAAAAAAGTCCCAAATATCCCGTTAAGTAAATTTGAAGTAAATTAAAATTATCGTTCCTAAATGAGCTACTAACCACTATGAATCTACTATATATATTATATTTAATATATATATATAGATACATAGATAGATCTTATTTACCTAGTGA